TTCTTGATAGCATTATTTATTAAAAATGAATTTTCTAGCATTTGATTTCGTACCACTGAAGACTTTAGTTGCACGTTTGAAAAATATCCCAAAAAGTCAAGAGAATACTTGCATAATTGTTTTATGTCGATCCTTCCGGGTTGAGACCAGACCGAAAAATTATATTGCCATAAATTGATAAGGTAATATTTCCATTTATTCATCAAAAGAGGTGTATCCTTTGAAGCTAGAATGGATTTTCCTTGATATCTAACATAATGCATATTCGGATCCTTGAAGAAGGATCGGATGTCCCGAAAATCATTCTCAACAAAAACTTCAACAAGATTCTCTATTTTTACATAAAAAAATATTCGCTCAAAAAAGACTCCCGAAGATGTTGACTGGAAATAAGAAGATTGATTACGGAGAAAAAGGAAGATAGATTCGTATTCACATACATAAGAATTATAAAGGAACAAGAAGAATCTTGAATTACCTTTTAAACAAAGGGTAATATGCTTTTTTGGAGTAATAAAACTACCCAAATACTCGTGTAGAAAGATACGTAATAAATGCAAAGAAGAGGCATCCTTCACCCAGTAGCGAAGGGTTTGAACCACGATTTCCAAATGGCTGGGATAGGGTATTAGTACATGTGACACATAATCTAAATGTGTAAATTTGTCCTCTAAAAAAGGAAATATTGAATGAATTGATCGTAAAGGATGAGATTTTGCTATATCTTTATCTTTCCTTTCAAAGGAAGACAAAACTCGTAGCGAAAATGGAATTTCCACAATGACTGCAACCCCTTCTGATAGAATTTTCGAATACAAATTCTTATTGTGGCCCCAAAATGGATTTTGAACAGAACCATTAGGATTAGCCGAAATAATTAAATGATTCCGTTGATACATTCGAGTAATTAAGCGTTTCACAATTATTAAACTAGATTTTTTGTCATAAACTGCATTTTCGAACAAAGTAGATCTATTTATATTGAAACCATGATCATGAGCAAGTGCATAAATATACTCCCGAAAAATAAGGGGGTATAGGAAGTCGTGTTGTCGAGATCTATCTAGTTCGAAATATCCCGGAAATTCCTCCATTTGAAATTCGATTTGAATCCAAGTTAGGAATTTGTTGGTTATGAAATGATACATAGTGCGATACGGTCAAAACAAGGTATTCTAGTAATACTAAAATAAATACCTCGGAAATAAATAGACTCATCAATAGACTCATCAATAGACTCTCTATCCTCTCTTTCTTTTTAAATCGAATTCATTTATATTCGTTATAATAGAATAAGATGGGTTAGAAATCCTTTATTTTTTCACCCCAATCGCTCTTTTGATTTTGGAAAAACTATCTTTATCAATATGCTGCTTCTTTTACACATTTATGTCTAACCCAAAGCGGGCAATAGCTAATAGTTAGGACTCATTAAAAAAAAATGCATAATCATGCAAAAACCCTTCTCCGTCCTGGCACTAATAGATTTTTAACGTGTAATTAGATCGGAGAATCGTTCAAATTTAGAATGGAAGCTCGTTGCTTTTTCTTTCCCTATAATGAATCGGGTTCCTAGGACTCTATCCATTTATTCACTCGACCCAACTCCGAATCCGAATTTATTTCATTTGTTTGCTTACTAAGAATGAAATACTCTCGGAATTTTCTATTGATACGACATGCTGCTTTTTCCAGGCATTCCTTGCAGTTCAGGATCAGTCGTGGTCTTACAAACTCTACCGAAGATATGAATGAATCCATTACTTCATACAAATGTGTAAAAGAGGCTAGCCGCACTTAAAAGCCGAGTACTCTACCATTGAGTTAGCAACCCCAATAAAAATAAATTTAGGATGTGTAGATACAATCGCAATAAAAATAGCAAAAAAAAGTATTCTTTCTCTCACACAAAAATAACCTCGTGTATCACCAGAAATCTCATAAACCCGTCTTTTTTGATTTGAAATTTGTAGAATCCCACCCCCTTTTTAGTTGGTTTTTTTTTGACTGACGTAAAAAACGAAACCTAGGGAAGATAAAGAGATGCCTTTATACAATACACGATCGAATTATATTTGTTCGATACACAGTTGTCAATATTAATCTAATAAATCGAATACTTATAATTTATAAAAAAAGAAAATATATATATATATTTGTGTTGGGTTTAGCACTAGATAATATCTATAAATCTAAAAAGAGATAAAGAATAAATTAAGCACAAAATGATAAAGAATCCTGATTTCTTTGTAAATTAGATGTATTTCCAACGAAAAACTGCCAATTGGATTGGCAGTAATGTAAAAATTGGATAGGTCTCGGGGGGCCAATTCCTTCATTTATTCACTTCATCTTTTTCTATCTATCTTATATCCCGCAAAAGATATAGAAAAAAAAGCGATTTTAATCGTTAAAGAACATCGTATTCTAGGGTAATGGTATGGTAACAATAATCAAAAAGTATGAATGGAATAGAGTAAAAGAGGGTGAGGGGAAATAATATAGTAGAAAAATGTTATCCAAAACTATATATTATTTCCCCTCACCCTCTTTTACTCTTTACTCTATTTTATTTAAAAGTTCAAAAATGAAAAATGCATTAATTGACTTTCGTTTGATTAATACGAAATTCTGTAAAAACCCCCGCTTTCTTTAAAATATGATAAACAGTTCCTGTGGGTTGAGCACCTTTTTCAAGAAAATAGCGAATACTTGGGATATTTAAATAGGTTTGATTATTTATCGGATCATAAAAACCCACTTTCCGAAGATCTCTTCCTTCTCTGCGGGATCGCACATCAATTGCAACGATTCGATAAAGGGCTCATCGGGATAGATGTAGATTAACTAGAACCCCCCCTAGAAACGTATACGAAGTTTTCTCCTCGTACGGCTCGAGAAAGCAAAAATTAGAATTCGATCCATCTATAGAATTTGAATCTTAAATAGATCCATAACATGAGCACATCCATTAGGATATGGGCTATTTAATACTTTTTCTTTATTGAAAAAAAAATAATAATTTGTATTCTCATAACTCAAGTTGGATAACTCTGAAATAGCTCAAAAGAAAAGCCTTAGTTATTTCGTTATTTCATTTTTGAGTGGTCTCTAACCCCTTTTTCTTTGTCTCATTTAGAATATATTTGGTTGGATTCTTCATCCTTTTCTTAATCTAGTTGTCAAGACAGTTGAAAAATAAATATCATAAATATTAAGGGTATTTTCTTGTTCCAAAATACTTCATCTTTGCCTTGGATCATTGGGTTTAGACATCACTTCGGTGAATTTGAATCATTTCAAAACGACAGCAACATGCCCCTTATTTATGATTTCTTTCTAGCAAAGAATCATACGAATGGCGGATTCCCGCACGATACACTTTTGATACAAAGAAGTTCACTAATTCTAACAATTTTTTTTTTACTTGCTTGAATTGGATCCTTTCGATTTCTAGATCGAAAAGATACTTACGGAGTTGTTCCAACTTTTTAATTGGGATTAACCCTAGACCCTTGCCCCTAAGAAACGAATAAAGACTTTCTAGCCGAGCTACAACCTATACTGGTAACATTAACCCCCCCCCCAAAAAAAAGGGGGGTTTAGTCGAACAGAAGAAAGGGTGTCGAGCCAAGAGCACCTTCATTTCTATTTTTTATAGAATAGAAAGTGGCGGGTGTAAGAACCCACAGATGATCATCATGTCTGTCAAGTCGCGCGTTGCTTTTTACCACATCGTTTCAAACGAAGTTTTACCATAACATTCCTCTCGTTTGGAACTGGTATGTAATTGATTCAATTTAGGGAATCATGAATAGTCATTTGTTTGATCTTTCATAAGAATCTATATTTTTCTTTTATATGAATCGTATGAATCGGTAGTTTCTAAATAAATCTTAGCATTAATTTCATTTCAACCGCTTTTTTCTTGCATAATCCAATATTTTGGATTTTATTTTCTTTATGAATTTCTCAATATTACGAAAAAAAAGTGTTTTTTCTTGAATCTACACCTCATCCGCAAGTAAGGTGATAGGATATATTCAACAATCTAACACTTCTTCGAGTCTCAAATACTTCTAAGAAATCCTTAAAATAAAAATAGTTTTTTAATTGAAAATTCAAAAAATTCCTATCGCATATCACTATTTGAATAAAGTCTTACTAAGGATCGCATTTGATCATCATAAAAAAATCCATCTTTGAATTAAACCTCAGTGATTCAAAAAATAGAGATACATAGATTAGGACAAAATAGAATTTATTTTTTAGAGTACATAAAAAAGGGTTGAGGGAAAGGAAATTGGCGGTTCTTATTTTTTTTCATTTCCTACTGAAAACAAAAATATGAAACAAAAAAGAAGGAATTCCCCCTGTCAAATAGACTCCAATATTTTCATTGGACTCAATTTACACGAATATTCTATTCTATATTTGAATATTGCAAATTGACAAATCAAAAATCTTTTTTCGAAAAACCTTATCACTGAAATCGAATAGAACGATAATAATTCATTAAGCATTACCTTATTTTTCGCACAGTTTCTTTGATTGGGGAGGTTCAATAATTTGGATTAAACCCAAGGGAAATAGCATGCATGAATTCGCCCGTCTCCATTATTCTAGGGAATTTTTAATTCTGTATTAGAGCTAAATCAAATAGGAGTTGAACTACCTAAAAAGGAGGCTTAAAAAAAAAACACGTGCTACGTATATAAGTTGATGATTTGTTAATCCGATTTATACAGACACAACTATTGAAATTAACATCCTCCAGTGTTAATTAACTCTTATTATCTTATTATAAGGTCCATAATTAATTCGAAATAACTAACTAAGAAAAAATAGGAATATCGTCAGGGAATGGATATATGATGAAAGTCGCATTCAGCCCTCTTTGAATTAATTTAAATTGAATTAATTTAAAATTCTTATTTGTGTTGTGATCTATCTTATTACCTGGATCCCACTTCGATATAGTTCCGTCTATCTATATGTATTTTTTGTTTTGCCATGTACTTATTTGAACTCAATTTATGAAAAAGATATGATTCACAGAAAAATAGAATGATTCAAAATAAGAAACAAGAATCGCATAATATCCATTCAATTCAATATTCTATTCTGAAATCTAAAAAAAAAAAAAAAAGAAAATCTTTGATTATTTTAATAATGTCTATTTCTATATAGAAATGAAAAAAATGTATTTCCTGGGACGGAAGGATTCGAACCTCCGAATAGCGGGACCAAAACCCGTTGCCTTACCACTTGGCCACGCCCCATTTCTATTTCTATTCGATACTACAAAACACTAGTATTGGTATTGGTTATTCGTCAATTCCAGTCCAAATATCAACGGACTATACTCTTCCTAGGATTTTTACACATGTAGATATAGAATGAAAATGAAACGGAATTTATTGATCATTACATCTAATTCAATTAAGATATTGTATGAAAGGATGATTTCTTCAATTCGCAAAAGAAAATAGAATAATTTTTTATTGAGTTAGTTCAAAAAAAAAAAAGATTTTGGATCTACCTTACTTTCGTAATTTTTAACGTATAGTAATTATCACTACTATATATAGTATATTAACTCAATCAAAATACAATTATCTCCAAGTGCAAAAAAAAAAAAAATGTTTGTTATGCTTAATATCTTTAGTTTGATCTGTCTTAATTCCGACCTTTATTCGAGTAGTTTTTTCTTAGCTAAATTACCCGAGGCCTACGCTTTTTTAAATCCAATCGTAGATGTTATGCCAGTAATACCCCTATTCTTTTTTCTTTTAGCCTTTGTTTGGCAAGCTGCTGTAAGTTTTCGCTAAAATCTTTAATACTATCCGAGACATGATTTAGTCGAGAAACAAATTCTAACAACGGATAAGATCAGAGGATAAGATCAGATAAGTCTTAGAGTATGAATGAACCCTCGATTTAAACAATTCTTAGATAGTTTCGAGAAATGGGAATCGCCCCATTTTCTCATTAGGATTTCGTTTATTGAAAGATCCTATTAGAGTCCTCACAATAAGGGGTCATTTTTTGTAATGAAAGAAGCAACTCTTGTTACAAATGCTTTTCTGAGAAGTTTTTGATTTCATTTTTGAAAAAAAAAAACTTTCCTTTAGTGGTGTAAAAATAGTATATATGTTATAAAAATGGAGAATCTATTCTCTTTTTTTTTTTTTTATGATCTTGGAGATTGTGTAATGCTTACTCTTAAACTCTTTGTTTACACAGTGGTGATATTCTTTGTTTCTCTCTTCATCTTCGGATTCCTATCTAATGATCCAGGACGTAATCCTGGACGTGAAGAATAAGAATGAGAAAGACTCTTTTTTTTTTACTTTCTTAATTTTTCAATGTTCTTAGGATTTTCGCTATTAAATATAAATCAAAAAAATAAATCAAAATTCGAAAAATTGGAATTTGTAAAAAAAAAATACCAAATACTCAACGGAAAGAGAGGGATTCGAACCCTCGGTACGAAAAAGTCGTACAACGGATTAGCAATCCGACGCTTTAGTCCACTCAGCCATCTCTCCAAATTGAAAAGGATAATTACTATGTTACATTCGTCTATTACACAAAATAGGACTGCTTGGAAAAAGATCCTCTGTATCTACTTTTTATTTTAGATATTTAGTATTGGACTAGATTAATATATACAACTTAAATATATATATATAAGTTGTATAAGCAATCCTATTTAGATCATGAAAAAGCTAAAAAAAAGGTTGAAAGCTATATTTCGAATACGAATAAAAGGATATTCGCCCGAAAGATTTTTTTTTTTTCACAATCCGGCCTGGTCAGTACCTAGCCGGGCCCTTTTTTTGTTCCAAATCATATAATCATATAAACAAGCATTTTTCTTTATAAAAAAAAATGCTTGTTATTGAACCAACAATCTGAATTAAGGACTATTTCTATATCTATGATATAAAATTTAATCATTATAGAATCAAAGTGTGATTTCGTATTATTAGAATTCTAATATTTTTTCTTTTTTAAGTAAAGTAAATATTATTTACTTTACTTAAAAAAGAAAAAATGGAACTGCGGATTATTGGGCAATGCATTTCTATGTGATGACATAAATAGTTTTCTCGAGCCGTATCCGGCCTAAATCCTCCATCAAAAGAAAGAACGTGTTATTTATTATTTAGTTATTTGAATTGCCAGTCCTCTTTTCCTTTCCTAATCTGATTAGGTCGACTGACAAAACAGACCAATGCTATAATATTCATTATAATTTTCCGATCCTATCTTGATTACGTCCGATTGTCGTATTCGACAAAAAGTGTATTTTTATACAATAATCACATTGTAGCGGGTATAGTTTAGTGGTAAAAGTGTGATTCGTTTGCTTAATCCCTTGTATAGTTAAGGGGTCGCTCGGTTTGATTCATAGTCCAAGCAGAAACTTTATTTCTTATTAAAGGCTTTCATCTTTTACCCCGCAAGGAAAGGTTCGGGTAAAAATATACATTC